CTTTATCAGATGGTTGTACAAAGAGGGCGGTAGATTATAGAAAAGAAAGAATGATAAATAAAAAAAAAATAAAGGAAGTCTTGGTTGGATCAGGAATAAAATTTGGAGTTCGGTATGGATAAAAGATCTTCCTATGTTATACTATTCAATTCTTGACGATGAGTTGATTTGATAGTGCAGATATTGTTATTCATGATATTGATCCGATTCAATATCATCGAGATGTAATTCATCCCATTGAATTTACAAGCTAAAGATTTATTATCTCTATGGGATTAACTCCCGAGTTATTGTGAATTAAAGAAAAATGAAACAATGAGATTATGGAAGTAAATATTCTCGCATTTATTGCTACTGCACTGTTTATTCTAGTTCCTACCGCTTTTTTACTTATAATATACGTAAAAACAGTCAGTCAAGGTGATTAATTTGAATTAAACTTGACTTTTTTGTTCTTATCAATAATTGATAAGAAGAAAAGGATTCCAATTTCGAGTCTTAAATGAAATGGGCAGACTAGAATTAGCAGACTAGAATTAGCCGTATTCTATGAGATACGATAGTATGGTAGAAAGAAATATCTGAATCTTTCTACCATACTATCCATACTATAACTAATATAATGGTATTGTAGTCTATAAGGGTGTATTGTAATGCAAGTTAATTTAATAGAGATCAATCTACAATAGTATCGTCATATTCCTATATATCGGTGTATATATATGGATATCAATTACATATTATATATATAATGTATATAGTGCCCCCCCCAATTCTATTTCTTTGCTTTATACATCTGTCTTGTATTTAATTTGTGTTGATTTCAATCAATTAGAAATGATCGAAAAGCGATTCGTACGATTCTAATTCCCGGATTGCTGATTATTTTCAATATGAATCCCGATCAAAAGAATCAAAGGCCTCTTCGATGGGTATAATAAAAGAAAATAATATTTTTATTATCATTCCGGCGAAGAAGTCATTGATCGATCAGTTGACAGATGATCCATGGAAACTTCTTCGAATTTTGAAAAAAAAAAAAGGGGGGGAAAGGGTTAGTAAACCTCGTCAATTTTTAACGTTTGAACAGTGAGTTCAATAAAACAAACACAACATAAATCAAATTTGCAAAATATTAAAACAAACAGGAAGTGCACAATATGTGACTCGCCCAAGACAATATTTTAGTCTCTGTAGTATCGGGTTAGACAACTACTATGTCTGTGTTGTTTCCGATAGAAAATGTGTATCTACGTAATGTAATAATAGAACTATTTTATCTTTGAATAATAAAAGGGGAAACAAAAAAGTAAAATAAAAAAAGTTTAGCTCTTCCTCACGGTCCATATCTAATTTTGGTAAGAGTCGGTTCATCGAAATAGAAAATTGATCAAGAATTCAGTTGAAATAAATTTACTACCATTTGTATTTCTTTTACTTTGTATTCTTTTTACTTTCGAAATACGAACACGGAAATAATTTAAATATTTGTTTGATTGAAAGAGTATTCTTCATATATATTATTCATAAACTACAGTACTACACTAAAACCCAAGAAAATTTTGAAATGCAGATATTTTTGATTTCTATTTCAATTTAAAAATGGAATTTTAAATTGAAATAGTGTTGAAATAGTGAAATTTCAATTAAAAAAAGGCTTTTCGGAACTGAAAGATTTATAAAAAAAAAATGGATACAGTTTAATTACTAAACTCAATTAGTAGTATTTCTAGAGTCCACTTCTTCCCCATACTACGAGTGAAAGGGAAAATGTAAAGACTACCATTAAAGCAGCCCAAGCGAGATTTACTATATCCATGTGAATTATGTCCCCTATCTCTATGAAGGAATTATTGAATTATTGTTCACTAATAAATAATAGTGGAATCACTGACGCAGAGTCAAAAAGTAATTCTGACCTAACATTGTTGATGAAGCAATCCAATAAATCCAATTATAACTTCTAAGAGGGTCTTATAAAATTTCTAGTATAATTCGAAAAGGTTAAGCACAAGCAAAATATGTGGAGACCCCCTTGGAAGTATCAAAGAAATGATACTAATATGTAGAAATAATAAAAATCTATTCTTTCTTTTGTTGCCCTTCATTAAGTTAAGTAAAAACTTATAGAAGAATAGTAGATCACTACTAGCCCATACCCTATTTCTTTCCCATTTTGTTTTGATCTAATCCTTACCGTCTCTTTAATTGTCTCTATGAAAACAATCGGAGGGCGTCTTATTATGTTCTGTTCTTGACTAGAGGTTAACGAAAAAAGAATAAAAGTATCTAAGTAAAAGCCAATTACCCATTCAATCGAATTAATATTGATTGAATGCCAGAGTACTCAAAGACTTTGATGAATATGTATACTAAAGTATCTTCTGGCCTTTCCATAACTAAAAAAGGTATTCTATAACTAAAAAAGGTATTCTATTTCCGTCCTGCTATCCAATCTAATTCAAAACCCGGCCCGTAGACACTCCATTGCTAATGGAAG